TCGTGGTCTAATCAGACAACATATTGCTTCCAATATTGGTATTGCTAAAAGTAAAATTAGAGAAAAAGAACCAATTGTATGGGAAATACTTCAAGAAGTTATGCAGGGGCATCCTGTATTGCTGAATAGAGCACCCACCCTGCATAGATTAGGAATACAGGCATTCCAACCTATTTTAGTGGAGGGACGCGCTATTTGTTTACACCCATTAGTTTGTAAGGGCTTTAATGCAGACTTTGACGGGGATCAAATGGCCGTTCATGTACCTTTATCCTTGGAAGCTCAAGCCGAGGCCCGTTTACTTATGTTTTCTCATATGAATCTTTTGTCTCCAGCTATTGGGGACCCCATTTCCGTACCAACTCAAGATATGCTTATTGGACTCTATGTATTAACGATTGGGAACCGTCGAGGTATTCGTGCAAATAGGTATAATACATGGAATTGCAGAAACTATCAAAATAAAATAGTTGACAATAATAACTATAAATATACGAAAGAAAAAGAACCCTATTTTTCTAGTTCTTATGATGCACTTGGAGCTTATCGTCGAAAACGAATCAATTTAGATAGTCCTTTGTGGCTCCGATGGCGATTAGACCAACGTGTCATTGGTTCAAAGGAAGTTCCCATTGAAGTTCAATATGAATCCTTGGGTACCTATCATGAAATTTATGGGAACTATCTAATAGTAAGAAGCATAAAAAAAGAAATCTGTTGTATATATATTCGAACTACTGTTGGTCATATTTCTTTTTATCGAGAAATAGAAGAAGCCATACAGGGATTTTGTCGGGCCTACTCATATACCAGCTAAACTAAAACTAAATAATTATGTGATATCCATGAAAGTTTTAGTCTCTTCGATTTAATTGGTATCATAATTCTGGAAATTTATACGTGAATCAAGATTGAGGAAAGGAAGTTTTCAAATCACTGACTTAGACCCATTGTCGAATCCTACTCAGCAGAATACGGAGGTAGTACTTATGGCAGAACGGGCCAATCTGGTCTTTCACAATAAAGTGATAGATGGAGCTGCCATGAAACGACTTATTAGCAGATTAATAGATCACTTTGGAATGGCATATACATCACACATCCTGGATCAAGTGAAAACTCTAGGTTTCCAACAAGCCACTGCTACATCTATTTCTTTAGGAATTGATGATCTTTTAACAATACCTTCTAAGGGATGGTTAGTCCAAGATGCTGAACAACAAAGTTTGATTTTGGAAAAACATCACCATTATGGGAATGTACACGCAGTAGAAAAATTACGTCAATCCATTGAGATATGGTATGCTACGAGCGAATATTTGAGGCAAGAAATGAATCCTAATTTTCGAATGACCAATCCCTCTAATCCAGTCTATTTAATGTCCTTTTCAGGAGCTAGAGGAAATGCATCTCAGGTACACCAATTAGTAGGAATGAGAGGATTAATGTCGGACCCGCAAGGACAAATGATTGATTTACCCATTCAAAGCAACTTACGCGAGGGACTTTCTTTAACGGAATATATAATTTCCTGTTATGGAGCCCGTAAAGGGGTTGTAGATACTGCTGTACGAACATCAGATGCCGGATACCTCACACGTAGACTTGTTGAAGTAGTTCAACACATTATTGTACGTAGAACGGATTGTGGTACTATTCGAGGTATTTCCGTGAGTCCTCAAAACGGGATGACCGAAAGAATTTTTATCCAAACACTAATGGGTCGCGTATTAGCGGACGATATATATATGGGCCCACGGTGCATTGCCGCTCGGAATCAAGATATTGGGATTGGACTTATCAATCGATTCATAACTTTTCAAGCACGACCAATATATATTCGAACCCCTTTTACTTGCAGAAGTACATCTTGGATCTGCCAATTATGTTATGGCCGGAGTCCCACCCATGGCCATCTGGTCGAATTGGGGGAAGCCGTAGGTATTATAGCGGGCCAATCAATTGGAGAACCGGGTACTCAATTAACGTTAAGAACTTTTCATACCGGTGGAGTATTTACGGGCGGTACTGCTGAACATGTACGAGCTCCCTATAATGGAAAAATAAAATTCAATGAGGATTTGGTTCATCCCACACGTACTCGTCACGGGCATCCTGCTTTTCTATGTTCTATAGACCTATATGTAACTATTGAAAGTCAGGATATTATACATAATGTGAATATTCCACCAAAAAGTTTGATTTTAGTTCAAAACGATCAATATGTAGAATCAGAACAAGTGATTGCTGAAATTCGCGCCGGAGCATCCACTTTGAATTTTAAAGAAAGGGTCCGAAAACATATTTATTCTGAATCGGAAGGAGAAATGCACTGGAGTACCAATGTCTACCATGCGCCTGAATATACATATGGTAATGTTCATCTATTACCAAAAACAAGTCATTTATGGATATTAGCAGTAAATACGTGCAGATCCAGTATAGTGTCTTTTTCGCTCCACAAGGATCAAGATCAAATCAATGCTCATTTTTTTTCTATCGAAGAAAAATATATCTCTGATCCCTCAATGACTAATGGTCGAGTGGGACATAAATTGTATAGTTCAGACCCCTCTTATGAAAAAAAGAAAAAGAGTGGGGTTTTTGATTATTCCAGATCTGATCAAATCATATCTAAGGGCCAGTGGAATTTCATATATCCCTCTCTTCCCCAAGAAAATTCTGATTTATTGGGGAAGAGTCGAAGAAATAGATTCATAATTCCATTACAATATTCTGATAAAGAGCGAGATAAAGAATTAATACCTTGTTTTGGTATTTCGATTGAAATACCCAGAAATGGTATTTTACGTAGAAATAGTATTCTTGCTTATTGCGACGATTCCCGATACAGAAGAAGCAGCTCGGGAATCATTAAATATGGTACCGTAGAGGTGGATTCAATTTCCAAAAAGGAGGATTTGATTGAGTATCGAGGAACAAAAGAATTTAATCCGAAATACCAAATGAAAGTAGATCGGTTTTTTTTCATTCCCGAAGAAGTGCATATCTTACCCGGATCCTCGCTCATAATGGTCCTAAACAATAGTATTATTGGAGTCGATACACAAATAACTTTAAATATAAGAAGTCGAGTAAGCGGATTGGTACGAGTGGAGAGAAAAAAAAAAAGTATTGAACTTAAAATTTTTTCTGGGAATATCCATTTTCCTGGGGAGACAGATAAGATATCCAGGCACAGTGGCATTTTAATACCTCCAGGAGCGGGAAAAAAAGATTCTAAGGAATCTAAAAAATGGAAAAATTGGATCTATGTCCAACGGATTACACCTACCAAGAAAAAATATTTTGTTTTGGTTCGGCCCGTAGTCACATATAAAATAGCTGATGGGATCAATTTAGCAACATTTTTCCCGCAGGATCCCTTGCGAGAAAGAGATAATGTCCAACTTAGAGTTGTCAATTATATCCTTTATGGAAATGGCAAGCCAATTCGAGGAATTTATCACACAAGTATTCAATTAGTTCGCACTTGCTTAGTATTGAATTTGGGTCAAGAGAGAAATGGTTCTATAGAAGAGATTCATGCTTCCTTTGTTGAAATAAGGACAAACGATCTGATTCGCAATTTCATAAAAATTGAGTTAGTCCAACCCCCTTTTTCATATATTGTAAAAAGGAAGGATACGGCGGGTTCGGGGTTTCTTTGTAATAATGGATTAGATTGTACCAATATCAATCCTTTTTATTCCAAGGCGAAGATTCAGCCACTTATCCAATATAAGGAAACTCCTGATACTGGTATTGGTACGTTGTTGAATCGAAATAAGGAATGCCAATCCTTGATAATTTTGTCATCATCCAACTGTTCTCGAATCGGCTCATTCAACGGTTCGAAATATAACAATGTAACAAAAGAACCAATTAAAAAAGATCTCACAATTCCAATTAGAAATTTGTTGGGCCCTTTGGGTATTACTGTACCTAAAATCACGAATTTTTATTCATCTTACCATTTAATAACTCATAATCAGATATTGGTAAAGAAATATTTACTACTTGACAATTTTAAACAAACTTTCCAAGTACTTAAATATTGTTTAATGGACGAAAATAGGAAGATTTATAATCCCGATCCACGCAATAACATTATTTTGAATCCATTGGATTTGAATTGGCACTTTTTACATCATGATTATTGTGAGGAATCATCCCCAATAATTATTCTTGGACAGTTTATTTGTGAAAATGTATGTTTATTCAAATACGGACCACACATAAAATCTGGTCAAGTTCTAATTGTTCATGCGGACTATTTAGTAATAAGATCCGCTAAACCTTATTTGGTCACCCCAGGAACAACAGTTCATGGTCATTATGGGGAAATCCTTTACGAAGGAGATACATTAGTTACGTTTATATATGAAAAATCGAGATCTGGTGACATAACGCAGGGTCTTCCAAAAGTGGAACAAGTCTTAGAAGTGCGTTCGATTGATTCAATATCAATGAATCTCGAAAAGAGGGTTAAGGGTTGGAATGAACGTATACCAAGAATTCTTGGAATCCCTTGGGGGTTCTTGATTGGTGCTGAGCTGACCATAGCCCAAAGTCGTATCTCTTTGGTTAATAAGATCCAAGAGGTTTATCGATCCCAGGGGGTACAGATCCATAATAGACATATAGAGATTATTGTACGTCAAATAACATCCAAAGTGTTGGTTTCAGAAGATGGAATGTCTAATGTTTTTTCACCGGGAGAACTAATCGGGTTGTTGCGAGCGGAACGAGCAGGGCGTGCTCTGGATGAAACAATCTGTTATCGGGCAATCTTATTAGGAATAACTAGAGCATCTTTGAATACTCAAAGTTTCATATCCGAAGCTAGTTTTCAAGAAACTGCTCGAGTTTTAGCAAAAGCTGCTCTACGAGGTCGTATTGATTGGTTGAAAGGTCTGAAAGAAAATGTTGTTCTGGGGGGAATTATACCTGCCGGCACTGGATTCCAAAAATTAGTACATCGCTCAAAGCAACAAAGGAACATTCATTTGGAAATCAAAAAGAAGAATTTATTCAAGGGAAAGATGAGAGATATTTTGTTCCATCATAGAGAATTAGTTTGCTCTTGTGTCCAAAACAATTTCTATGATACATCAGAACTATTATTTACACAATTTAATGATTCCTAAAAAGAGATTCATTCTTTTATTATTTTTTGATTGATTTTGTGTTATTTGGTAATAAAGATTATAACGAATTAATTAAATTCTAACAAATTAAAAAGAAGAATTAATGGTTTGGATCGTATATCAGCGGTCAATCCTCGGTAGAAGGTTCCGTCGGAACATTTATTTATTTCAGACTACCTCGTCTCTTTGTTTTTTCTTAAAAAAAGCAAACAACCAAGAGGAAGTGTGAGGAAAAATGACAAGAAGATATTGGAACATCAATTTGGAAGAGATGATGGAAGCGGGAGTTCATTTTGGTCATGGTACTAGGAAATGGAATCCTAAGATGGCACCTTATATTTCCGCAAAGCGTAAGGGTATTCATATTACAAATCTTACTAGAACTGCTCGTTTTTTATCAGAAGCCTGTGATTTAGTTTTTGATGCGGCAAGTAGAGGAAAACATTTTTTAATAGTTGGTACCAAAAATAAAGCAGCTGACTTAGTAGCATCAGCTGCAAGAAGGGCTCGGTGTCATTATGTTAATAAAAAATGGCTCGGTGGTATGTTAACGAATTGGTCCACTACAGAAACGAGACTTCATAAGTTCAGGGACTTAAGAGCGGAGCAAAAAATGGGTAAATTCAACCGTCTCCCAAAAAGAGATGCAGCAATGTTGAAGAGACAATTATCTACTTTGCAAACATATTTAGGCGGGATCAAATATATGACGGAGTTACCTGATATTGTAATTATTATTGATCAGCAAGAAGAATATACAGCTCTTCGAGAATGTATTATTTTGGGGATTCCGACGATTTGTTTAATCGATACAAATTGTGATCCCGATCTTGCGGATATTTCGATCCCAGCCAACGATGACGCTATAGCCTCAATACGGTTGATTCTTAACAAATTAGTATCCGCAATTTGTGAAGGTAGTTCTAGCTATATAAGAAATCGTTCATTATGATTAATAATAAAGATAAGTCAATTACTTTGAGAACCTCATAGATTTATTGGATTGGTTATTATTCCTATATTTCAATGAAAGAATAAAAAGTACTGGGTATATTATGTCATTATTTGGTATCCTAAATATACCATGTATTATTAAAATGGGTGAGTTGAGGAATAGATGAGACGGTTGAATCAAAATAATTCCCTTTTTTTTTTAAGTTCGATTTATGTCGGAGGACAATATGAATGTTATACCATGTTCCATTAACACACTCAAAGGATTATACGATATATCGGGTGTAGAAGTAGGCCAACATTTATATTGGCAAATAGGGGGTTTACAAGTACATGCTCAAGTACTTATCACTTCATGGGTCGTAATTGCTATCTTATTAGGTTCGGTCACTATAGCTGTTCGGAATCCACAAACCATTCCGACCGACGGTCAAAATTTCTTCGAATATGTCCTTGAATTCATTCGAGACTTAAGCAAAACTCAGATTGGGGAAGAATATGGTCCTTGGGTTCCCTTTATTGGAACTATGTTCCTATTTATTTTTGTTTCTAACTGGTCAGGCGCCCTTTTACCTTGGAAACTCATAGAGTTACCCCACGGAGAGTTAGCTGCGCCAACGAATGATATAAATACTACTGTTGCTTTAGCTTTACCCACGTCAGTGGCATATTTCTATGCGGGTCTTACCAAAAAAGGATTGAGTTATTTCGGGAAATATATTCAACCAACTCCAATACTTTTACCAATTAACATTTTAGAAGATTTCACAAAACCTTTATCACTTAGTTTTCGACTTTTTGGAAATATATTAGCTGATGAATTAGTAGTTGTTGTTCTTGTTTCTTTAGTACCTTCGGTAGTTCCTATACCTGTCATGTTTCTTGGATTATTTACAAGTGGTATTCAAGCTCTTATTTTTGCAACTTTAGCTGCGGCTTATATAGGTGAATCCATGGAGGGTCATCATTGATTAGCTTTCGAAATCCTTTTTTTTTTAATTTTGTTAAGTTTATCCCAATTCATGATAGTTCAATATAATGATAATAAACTTGGTTGGTAAATATAATAGATGCAAATATAGATGTATATATGATCTAGAGCCGTAGCAGAAAAGATGTACGATATTTTTTAATTGTAAAAAAAAAATCTTAGGAAAAAGATATAAAAGAGATTTTTCCTAAGATTTTGATTCATTTATTGTTACCTGTCCGATTGATATTTTATTTCTATTTGTTAGTTGTTCGGTCAATTTCAATATTACAATTTATAATTTAAATAATTATTGTTATCTGTTTTCGGCGTGCTATTAAAAAAAGAATAGATTAGGTGGGTTAAACTAAGCATATTAATACCTTATTTATATATAGATAATTCTAGATCCCACGTATGTTTCAAAGAAGAATTCTAAAATTAGGACTCAATGTAATATGAAATAGGAATGGTTTACGGTATGGAAGAAATAAATGTATATGTGATATTAGATATTCACTAGTTATATAGCATACCCATATTATTTCCTATCTCACTGCATTTAGATTTCGATAGAAGTCCTTTTCTTTTATTTCGTCTGTGATTATGCATTCCTTGAATAAATGGATCAATTCAAGGACATAGAATAGTAAAGAACGAAGAATTGAATGAAAAAAGGTTTGAAAAAAATGCAATAACTAGAATTATATTCATATGGATTTATAGAAAAAATTCCATCATGGATAGTAACTAAAAACAAGATATCGAAATAGTTCTGATGATTCAGTAAGATTATTATTTCTTGGGGTTTTAGTTATTTCGACCAGATATAATATATTTTAGTGATATTTAGTGATAAAAAAATAAATAATAATTCATTGGTTGATTGTATCATTAACCATTTCTTTTTTTTGTGCGAGGAACTTAGTTTACTATGAATCCACTGATTTCTGCCGCTTCCGTTATTGCTGCTGGATTAGCCGTAGGGCTTGCTTCTATTGGACCTGGAGTTGGTCAAGGTACTGCTGCAGGACAAGCTGTAGAAGGTATTGCGAGACAGCCAGAAGCAGAAGGTAAAATACGAGGTACTTTATTACTAAGTCTGGCTTTCATGGAAGCTTTAACAATTTACGGGTTGGTCGTGGCATTAGCACTTTTATTTGCGAATCCTTTTGTTTAATTTAATACTAGAAATAAGAAAAAAAAAAGTATGTTACGTACTTTTTTTCTTATTTTATTAACTTAGACTTGTCGTTTTGATTCTTCGAATTATATCAAGACTTTACTCTTACAATTACTTATTCGTTGAAACAATACCCTCGGGAAGGACTGATTTGAGGATGAGGAATTAGCGGATCCGCTCGCTTTCTTCCTTCCCGTTCTTAGTACAATTAAAAAAAATCCTTTTTCTTTTTAGCAAAGATTGCAACAAATACAAATAAGGTATTTGACGATTGACGTAAGACCCGCGACCTAACCCAATAAGATACTTATATTATATTGATTGGTCAAAACTTAAAAATAATAAAATAAATAAGAAGTCAATAAAAAAAAGAGGTCGAAGTAATACAAAAAGAACTCTATTTTTTGTTAGTCCTATCTATAAGAGGAGAACATATGAAAAATGTAACCGATTCTTTCGTTTCCTTGGGCCATTGGCCATCCGCCGGGAGTTTTGGGTTTAATACCGATATTTTAGCAACAAATCCAATAAATCTAAGCGTAGTGCTTGGTGTGTTGATTTATTTTGGAAAGGGAGTGTGTGCGAGTTGTGTATTTCAAGAATGGGTTGGATACAACCAACTGCACTTTATTTTTTATGTTAAATGATTTTCTTTATAAATGATATAATTTCGAAAAGAAAAATAGTATATATAAATAACAAATAAAGGTGCGGATCCCGACGAATTACTTATGAATAAATTAATAAATCATATGTAAGAACCATAGCATTTCGTGATTTATTGGTAAATTCACTTTGATTCTCTATCAACCAATAATTTGGGACCATGAACATGGTTAAAACTAAACTGTTTGAAGTCCAGGCATAACGGGGTACTCTTTCTACCACTATGTTAGTACAAAAAAAGGTTTAAAATTTCAATCAAAATAAATAGTTGGTAATTTATCCGATATAGAACACTCATATGGATAAAATCGTTTGAACCGTTTCCTACAAAAAAAGGAATACACTTTGCTTTTTTTTTTATACAATGCTGAACGGACAACCTACGTATAAAATAAGAATTTTTGGATTTGAATAAATAATTAATAAATCAATAAAATTAAGAAAAAATAAGAAAGAAATAAAAAATAAAGAAACAACTTTACTGACAATTACGGATTTTTTGTCTGGTCAGAAGAGTTCTCGAAATAGTCTGGTCTTGTATAAATTTCGATATCTTTCTTTATTCGATATCTTTAAAAATACAAACAGAAAAGAGAGAACAGGCTCATTACATTAAAAATATATATGGGAATGCCTATAAATTAAATAGTTGAGCGTGAGAGCCAAATGAATCGAAAGATTCATGTTTGGTTCGGGAGGAGATTATGTAAGTTGTGAAATTAATGGTAAGAAAATCTACTTTCATTAACTGATTTATTAGATAATCGAAAACAGAGGATTTTGAGTACTATTCGAAATTCAGAAGAATTACGTAGAAGCGCCATTGAGCAGCTTGAAAAAGCCCGAGACCGCTTACGTAAAGTGGAAACAGAAGCGGATGAATATCGAGTGAATGGATATTCTGAGATAGAACGAGAAAAAGCGAATTTGATTAATGCTACTTCTGATAGTTTGGAACGATTAGAAAATTACAAAAATGAAACCCTTCGTTTTGAACAACAAAGAGCCATTAATCAGGTCCGACAACGAGTTTTTCAACAAGCCTTAGAGGGGGCTCTGGGGACTCTAAATACTTGT